AAACCAGTAACTCCCTGCGGAAACGAACCAACGAACGACAACCGAGCTAACGATACTTCAAGCGATAAACGAGTGAGCTAACACCAGCGCTTTCTTCCTCGATATAATATATATGTGTAGCAAAGGAGAAGCGTTAATACACCGAAGGCTAACTAAAGGGCTCAACTTGTTGCTTGTGGAATGTATGGAATGAAAGGACTCAATAGGGGAATGGTATCGTTAATGGGGCCCCCGAGAGAAGGCCCCGTTTCTTTAGTGCCTGCTTCTGAGTTCCTCTTGTTCGGGCAAGGGTCGTAGCTCACATACTGATCATTGCGATGCCCCGTAGGGATGACAACCTAGTCCGTAAAGACAAGGAAGACAAGAGCGGATTAGACTCCTTGAATGCTTAGCTACATGGCCTTTAGCAGCTCATATCGAGTGGCCCCTCGGAAGCGTCTTCCTCAATGAAACCGGTTAGTTTGTCATTGGATTTGTCAAGGTCAGGGGAAGGCTACTACCTTTTGCTTGATTATTGGCAAGGAAAGTACATAAGAGGGTGTACTTTATCAGAGCTGCTGTCCCTTTGTTCCCGGGTAATATAATATAATAGTTCAAAGCTTTTTCATGATCCGATGGGCTTTCACTCGCTTATATTATTTCCTTACTTGGAAGCTAGATCATTCAACATGTTGGTTACTCGTTCGTATCACTATTTTCCAGGTCCATGCCAATTCTTTGGTCGAAGTTGATCCTTTCACTGACTTCAGGGCTGATCGACTTATCAGGTAGTTTGTACAGTTTTCCTTATATTATAATAGGTAGAGTTCATATGCATGTAATAGTCAAGGAGGATGCTTCCCTATTTGACTTACTGCCATTTTCAATAGTCCTCTAAGGGAACTCTCAGGAGATAAGAAGATAACTGCTTTGTCTTTGTCCGAAGCTGGAGATGGACTAGATAGAAAGGATTAGCAAGAAAGAGGGAACCGACCGGTCCAGCCCTTATGGAAGAGGGAGATCATTCTCATTAAGAATGTTGAAAAGGGAACTGCTATTAACCGTTTAGCAGGAGCCTTCTTATGACTCTTATACAAGCTAGCCCAGGTATGAACTTATCTACGGGATTACTGGTATTGTTATAATATAATGGATGGTTTTCCTTCTCGAGCTTCTATTTGATTTCTTCCTTTAAAGGAGATTCGAGAAAAGATGGAATAGGAAGACGTGTTTCCAGAACGAACAAGATAGGGGTTGATAAGGGGGAGTTAGCAAAGTTAGACAAGATTGGAATGGGCATAGGAACATGTATTGATGTACCAGATCGGCTAATGCTCCCAGGTTGATGCGATGTATTCCACCAGTTGACTGAAGACTTTATTATTGGTATATCGATCGGTCCAGCACGGATTGAAATAGGAGCCGGTTCGACAGGAAGCTTTTGAAAACACAGTGCACCCAGGTAAATAAGGAACGAGATGAATACAGAGGTTAAACGAGCATCCCACACCCAAAAGGTGCCCCACATAGGTCTTCCCCGAAACCCCCCAGTAACTAAGGTAAACAACGTAGAAAAAGCACCCATTTCTGTACCGGTTCCGGAAGAGCGAAGAAAAAGGGGATGTTTTGTTAATAGGAAGAAGAAAGTGTTTATAGCCGTAGCGATATAAACAAGAATACTCATCCGAGCCGCAGGAACATGTACATAGGGAATACGAGAATTTCCACCTTGTTGAAGATCTAGTGGTGCTACCCGAAGACTTAAATGAATAGCCATCGCTGTTAAGAACAACCGAGATCCAATGAGAATTTGCGCGTAGCTCCTGGTCTTTGACATCAAAAAATAAGGTTGTAATAAAGAAAGGGACATGTGATAATGAATTCCTAGCTAGTGAAACAAGAAAGACATGGATCTATATTCAATACGCAATCAAAGGATTTATCACCCAAAAATAGAAGAATTCCCCCTTGCTTTCTTTTCGCTCCGCTCGTGCGTGGCACTCCTTGCTCGCGGAGCTACATACCAAAAATGAAAGAAAAACTTAGGCATTATTGAAAATAAGTACCTTACTTTGACTTGATGCATAATATTATGGTAATGGCAGGCCATGCAAGCTGCGGAAGTCGTGATCCGTGAAATAGCGATAGAACCCCTGGTAAACGTCGGAATGTCTCCCCCTTCGGGAAATATCTTGAACAAAGGAATTCAATGTGCCATCCATGATATCTCGCTGAAAAGCATGGCGCAAATCACTTACGGATTCTAGGTCATTTTCCATATAAAAAAAGGCCTCCTTTCGGGGGTCAGTGTATGGGGACAACTGGAGAATGCGATCAAGATTTCGCTCTTCAAGCATTAGACTATGAAGTCGGTCTTGTAAAATAAAAGGCCTTTCCGCTCCAACATTTGAAGTTCAAAATAAAATACTCTTGATCAAAGATCCGCCGGTAGTGTTCCACATGGAGTGCCTTTGGGTCTATTCACGCGAGGAGGTCGGTTATCAAGAAAGCCGGTCGGTGCATCTCCGAATAGCTCTTTGGACAGCTTAGCTCGTTCGAACGCGGCACTTCACACTCGTGATGTTCCCCTGGGCTGTACTCCACAGGCCCGCTACATTGGCTTCCCCGGTGCATTGCCTATGAAAAACTTGTCTTACAAAGGGTTTATTCCCGATTGAGGAACATATTGGTGTTAAGCAAGAAATCGAGTCCTTAGCTACATCTCTTTACCACTTGCCACTTGGCCTGCCCTGCCTTTAGCAGCAGTCTCCTCGTACTTGCCTTTGACCGTGTCTCCCTTGTCCGAAGAAGATCAGTAGATTTAAGGGAATCCTTTTGCTTGGTCCCCGGACTCTCCTCTTGTTGGAAAGGGTGGGTACTTTTTCAAAGGTTTCTTGTTTGTTTTTGTCTGCTAAAAGAAGAGTATCTTCCGTGTCTTGCCGTTCACTCATGCCTTTCACTCGTACCTTCCCTTCTTCCCCGTTCCATTGCCTGGTTTGGTATTATTAAATAAAAGGTGGAAAACGAAAGTTCTCACTTCAAACGAAAAGATACGTATTACTTAAAATAAAATATGTATCTAAGTTCAAGCTGAATCTCCTAGGGATGTAAATGGGCATGCACAGTGAAATGAAAGCCAAGTGGGAAGATTGAGAGATATAGAGATATAAAGCAAGGTTAGTGGCAAGAAGATTCACACAAACCAAAGGAATAGACTATGACGAGACCTTTTCCACGGTCATTTCTATTAGAATCTGACTTTCCTTGGCTGCACAGGGATCATGGCCATTGTATCAGTTAGATGTGAAAAATGCCTTCTTGCATGGGGACTTGCACGAAAGGGGGTGTACATGGAGATACCGCCCGGATATGGAATTAAGGGGGAGTCGCATAAAGTGTGCAGATTGAAGCAATCCCCGAGGGCGTAGTTTAGTTTGGCTACAAAAAAAGGTGTGCTTCTGATCAAAAACTCTTTGTAAAAGTGAGCCTGATCATAGTCTATGTTAATTCAATTGCAAGATTGAAGGCTTGCCTGAGCCGCACCTTCGACATCAAGTACCTTGCCATGCTAGGGTACTTCTTGGGTCTTGGCTTTTCTAAAAATATCTTAGCGCTTTCGTTGCGCATAGCTTCCGGACAACCTCGCTGCTTCTTTCTTTCGAGAGAAGCAGTACCGTAATCCGTTCAAGCGAACCATTCCTCTCTTTTGTATACGAGCTGCGAGTAGCTGTCTCGTCCGCTCGTGTGACTACGTTTTTATGTTTATAGAGTCTCTTCCTTTCCTTAGCCGGAGCAGTGAGCGCCCCTAGTCTACCGAATGAGTGTAACGAAAAGAACGGAAGACTTGGAGTGAGTCTATGAGTCTAATAGTCTTGAACGAACGGAAGAAGTCTAAGAGTCTTCTTTCTTTTCTTTCTCATCTAAGGCTAAGGTTCGGGACCCATTTCTACGGTTGGGATGCCAGAGTCCTACTGGAGGCTCATACGCAACCTACGTCTGTTGGGGAGGCTGCCCCCTACCCTAAGCCGGGCGACGTACGGTGTGACAGACAAAGAAGAGAGTGGTTTTCCCGAGGTTCATGCCGAACGAACACTACGAATCTGTATTCTCGTGCTTTCTGAGGAAGGCAGGTCCGGTCAGTCCTTTGAACATTAGCATCTCGCCTGAGCGTCTGCTGAGTGAATAGCAGCCAGTGCTAGTGAAAGGTTGTTTTGTTTGCAAGACGCTGTGGGACTTTCGGAAAGCGAGTGTGAAATGCCTTATGTAATTTCTTTGGGGCTATACACTAAACACTAAGCAACTCACGCCAAAAAAGGTCTCGATCAAGGCACCGGCCTTCTGCCTCCGCTTACACCCTTTGCTCCTGCTTTCTTGACCACTGACAGGAATACCTAATCCGCAAAGAAAAAGCCAATATTCGTTGAATCGCGCCACCCGGCCAGTTGAAAATGAGTACGAAGATGGATAATTCTATGGAATGCAACAAAGCGACTCTCTGCCCGCCGGCCCATTGTCCTGGTCGATGAAAGACCGCCCCTAAACTAGATATTCAAATCGATTCACCCAGGTATCAGTGAACAGAAACCCACCTGTGAATATATAGTAGTACGGAACCGCCACACGACCCCTATTTGGTAGGGCTATTGGCCGGGACTTGCGCTTTACTATCTTAAATGGTGAAAAAAGATTATTCCCGCTTTCCTTACCAGACAAGGACAAAAGGGCAGAGGGGGGAGGCGTGTCTACGACTGCGGCGGGTACGGGTACAGCGGGGGCTTGGACAAGTAAGACATTCATTCGTTAATCCGTACTACCAGTTCTGAGCTAAACAATTTAATATGGTATAGAAGGCCAGAATTTTGCCTTTTAACGAGACGTCAATTTAGAAAACAAAGAGATCAAGGTGAAATACTTAGCTGCTATGTAAGATAAATTCAAATGTTAAATGAAAACAAACCCTAGACCTCCCTAACAACTCCCCTTACTAACTGAACTCAATCCCTAAGTAGGGTCACCTAGCTTATAAAGTACTGGAAGAAGACAAATTACTTATTTATTTGCTTGCCGAGCAAGAGAGAGATAGATAGAAAGTGTGTGATAGACGGAAGCCCCCTGCTTTGAAGCGGGACCCATGGCATGATGTTTGAATCTAGGTCATAGCATGTTCAACGCATGGCGTTCCAAGCCCAAAGAAGGTCATGACCAAGGCGGTAATTATGCAACCCAGCGTCGGTTGGTTCTACTCAGGACAAGGCGCCACAAGCAGTCGGCGCAGGCGAGTCAATCGATAAGGCTTTTCTCCCAGTCCTGCTCGCCCAAGCTAGTAGTCAGATGAGTATGCCCCGTATGTCTTTCCAAAAGGACAGCTGTCTTCTTGAAGTCAAGTTGGTTCATGGATACACTCTCTACTCCGATCTCTCCTCAAGAGAGAGGATCAGTTATGCTTGGTTGAAGGCTTGATGGCTGAAGGAAAGACTTCCTTTCTTGCCCACCCCTCTCTTTGGCGGTTACAGTATGATATTCTTTCTCTGATTCGTCTCCTGATGGTCGTAATCATTATCAATCTTATACCACGGGCGATATCGTAAGGAAGCTTGAAAGAGGGAATTTGAGATCAACACTTAGATAGAGATTTTGCTGTAAACACAAGACAAGAAGTAGGGTTTACTATTAGGAAAGGACTTAGCAGCAGGAACTCATCTTGAACAGAAGCTTTGAAGACAACCTTTTTCCTTTTCTCATGTCGTCCTTCGGTCAAGGACCGCTTTCCTCTGATAATGTATACCCCACTAGTGCATACCTCCAAAGTCGGTTAGCTTTTGCTTGATTTGTTGGCTTTCGCCTTCCTCAACCAAGAGTTGGATACCTTTTTCTCGATCCGATGTTGCAAGGTAGTTACTTTGTTCGCATTCCTCGATATATGCAGGAGTGGACTCGAAGGCCAAGTACCCGATCTCTTCCACGACTGAACACCCGTCTTCTCAAGGGCCAGTAGCTCAAGCCGATGCTGCTATTTCCGAAACAAGTAAATACGGCCGTGCTCGAAGAGTGATGAGTGCCTTGAAGGGCGTAATTCGAAACACGATCAGGTGAATAAGTTTCGTACTCAATCGTAGAAGCGTGAAATGCACCTGATCAGGCAATAGGTATGCCTATAACTGGAAGGTTAGCAGACATCGTATATCTTTCAGAGGACCACTCGTTACGCTTCTGTCGCTGCGTTGGGAGACACTGACTCATCGTGTGATGTGAAGGACAAGACACCAACCAAAGAGACCGGCTGAGAGCCGACTCTAATGCCTGATTATTCTATTATGCCATGGGGTTCTTCTTTCCGATACTTGCCACTCTGAAGTTGATAATCTAGCTTTCTGCTGAGTTGATGTGAAGTGATCAGACCTGGACGACTAAAGAAAGCCGGTTGAATAGAGCACTAACAGGACTGAATTGACCGATTTCTGGGAAAAAGATCGTCTGTCTCTTTGCCATGTTGCACTAAGTTACTTACGGATGTATGCATGCAGTCCGGGAACACTTTGGGGTGAACCAGCATATAGTGCAAAGCGCCTATATCTTTCTCACCGGCGGAGGTCAAGTCATAAGTCATCATCTCATTTGAACTAGTAGGCAGGAAAGCAGTCCTCCTCTGTTGGTCAGGAACACGAAAGATGAAATAGCAACTGAAAGATCACGGTTTACCTTGTTGCTGGGCTAGGATTAGCTGAGTTGTGACCACCCAAGACCTGGTGGGAGAGTAGCTCCTTCGTTATAAGAGGGAATTCCCAATATCAGCAGAAAGTGCATGAGTCGAAGAATCCCGAACAAGAACAGAGTCAAAGGGATTATTGCTTCTTTGCCTTGGCCCTAGCTCTCGATAAGTTTCCCGATCGATAGAGTAAGAGTTCCTATACACGTTGCCCTTTAATAAATAAGACCGGTTAAATCCTTTGGAATCCTTGGGTTCGTAGCGCTGTTCTCCTTCCTATGCAATTTCTGGATCAACCAATCCTGGAACTATTCTATCAATAGTAGAGATAGTAGCTGACTAGAGGCGGTATTTCCGACCAGAGGTTTACTTCTTCCTTTCGCCCGCCTAGTTGAAAGAGGATTACTTCTTGCTTTACGAATGGACCAGATGCCTGATATTTGCTTAAGGCATTTTCGGATAGGATTGGTCTTTCGTTGGTTTCCCGTGCTTGCTGTCCTCTTTTTGCTGATTGGTCTGAGAGAAGACATAAGCAAGAACTCAAGGACAAGCCTGCTTTTCCTTTCTGGTGTCGCTAAGATATCTTAGGTCTGAGGTAAAGGGCCAGGATGAACTACTCTTTCGAAAAGTACAGCCCGATTCCTCTTTTCCATTATTGGCGGAAGGATACGGGTAATCCTCTTCGAATTCAGATTTGTCGGTCGACAGGAAGCGTAAAAGAATCCAATTAGAACTAGCTTTAGAACTAGCCGCTATCCAGCTTGCCAATGACCGGCGAGAATTCATCAACTGGTTGGCTTGTGCGTATGTGTAGAAATATGTGTCGTATGTATTGCGTCTGTAGAGGGTTTGAAGCCGCGTTTGTGCCATCTCATGGGTGATTGTTTGAAGTCATTTGCGTGGCTCGTCTCCCCGGTTTCAAAAAACTCCTAAAACTCGGAAAAAAGGCCTTCTATCTTTCCTTTTCAACTAGGCGGTAAAAACCTTTCCTTTCTTCTTCGCCCCAAAATGAGCCAAATAATAGCAGAAAAAAAGCTTAAAGAAGTAACTAATTTCGCGTGCATTTCAACTCTTAGTGGGCAAAGGAAGAAGTCAAGACGTGTCCAGAAAGTGCAGATCTAGTGGTCTATCTCTTTTGGTAAGCGATCTGGGAACTCTTCCATCAAGTCTGCCTTTTCTTTCTTCTTCCTTAGCATAGATGACTGGAAAGTAAGCCCTCAATCTCAATCTATTCGTTTTCGAGGCTTACTTCTAAATATCGGACTCATAGGAAAGAATTTCTTGATTTCTTAGCTCCTAACCAGAAGGCAAGCAGCTAGGAATACCTTGTTCTTTTCTGCAAGAAATTCCGTAATTCCCCTTTTGTCAATGTTGATTCGAAAAAATGATCCATGAACTCGAAATCCATATCTGGGCAAAGAAACTCGTCAATTCTGGCAGCTGATCCCGTAATTCGTCACTTCTTCCCGCAATGCAGACTATTTCCAAGAAAGCTACGAAAAAGGGAGTCGACCTATGGGAATTCTTCCTGAAAGTCTTGGCTTTATTGACTCATTATTCCAAGGAATCTATCGAAGCAAAACATGGAAAAAGTAGACTTCTGGAACAAGAATTCCTATTTGCCTCAACTCTCAATCGCAGCTTTGATCCGAGAGTTTTGCCTCCTTTCTTGCTTCACTTTTGACTCAGGAATTCAAGGAATCTAGCGAGAAATAAACAAATTGAAGCATCTCCCCCTCTTGTAAATCTCGATCTTGTCTGTGGTGTTTTTCCTCGGATTCTGCACTAGTTAGTCCTGAAAATGCATAGAATTCCACCGAAAAGAAGGAAATCTCTCGAAAGTCAGCCTAGTGAAGGAAGTAGATTTAAGGATTTTCTAATCTCTATTCACACGAATTTAGCCCAGAAAGTTTCTAGATATTCAACTGATTCCACGTCGAAAAGAGGAGTCAATTGGAGCTAATCTCAGCTGAAATCCTTGAATTCTAGAGCTAATTCGCCCTGAAATCTGCCTTTTCTGGACAATTGAGACGTAAAATGACCCTTATTATACAATTAATTCATCGATTTCGCCTTCCTTTCTTGAGAAAGTGCCTCAATATATATAGGCTCGATTTGAAGCAAAAAGTGGATGAAAGAAGGCAAAAGAGAGGGAAATTACCCTCAATTAGTGCTTATTTGTAGCCCTATATATCGCCAATTATTGCAATTATTCATGAATTCTTATTTCTTTTTTTGTGAATTTATCATGGAATTTGTGAAAAATATCTTCTAATATAAGAATCATAGGTTTTCGTCAAGTGCGTCTACTTGATCCTCGTATTGGTACTGTGGTGTGAGAAGAAATCCCGGTAGCTAAGTGGTTTAGCGGGCGACAAATTAAATGGTCGTTCTTGTGTGGGTTCGATTCCCCAACGAGATTTTAACAAAAGAGGGGTCAGACTGTTTCTGACGTTCGATTAATGGTCAGTTGATATCTTTTTTTTCCGGTATGTAGCTCCGCGAGCAAGGAGCGAAAAGAAAGCGTGTATTAATATGAGAAACAAATTTCTTCGAATGTCTTTGGTCAGAATCTTTATCCTTTTCTTATTGCTTTTCATATTCTATTTTACTTTTCCTTTGATTGGAATTTCTTTTAATCTTTTTCTTTCTAAGTCTCTTCTCGCCAAATCTTTCCACTTCCTCCTTTCTAGGCTTGGTTCGTTTGGTCTCGTACTCCTACTGGCAGGTCTTTTGCTTCTCGATGATAGCGGTTTATCCTGTAACATGATGGCTCGTTCGGGGGCCTCTGGTGATGGGTCAGGTGAGGGCACTGGAGGAAGAGGCTTCAGGTGGACCGATTTATTTGGAAACAGTTCTTCCGAGACCGGCGGAAACTCGGTTGGCTCTTCCGAAGCGAGCATAAATCAACCAGCACCCCACTCCCCAGAGCCTGTTGATCGAGGTGGGCCCTTTATCCCTGAGGATGAGAATGGCAATCACTTGATGCCTGCTCAAGAGCGGATGGAAGAATTGGGCCATCGCCTCGAAATCAATTCACTTAAAAAAAAGTGGAGCCGCGAGGAATGGGCAAGCATCATTGCAGCCCAGATTACAGTGGAGGAAAAAGTCGAAGCCGCTTTATTGGACGATGGTTATCTTCCCGATGCTATTTTAGACAAACGTCATCGAATAAGGGGCTTTATGTTTTATCCGGGAGGGACTTCTTTGACCGAGCCTACTTATGTAGGCTATGTCAGGAGTATCGACAACTTGGGTACTCGCTCGTCTGTTCCATACAGGCGGGTCATCCAAGCGATAGAAAACTATGATTTA